GATCATAATAGAAATTTTAATTATTATATATTTTAGGGGTAGGATATTATAATGGGGCAAATTAAAATTTTTGCTAGTTTTAAAAATTAAGTTATAGTTAACAAAGATGTTTATTATTTTTTAAATAAGCAATCATTATTATTAATAGAAAATGAATTTTAAATTTAAAGTTTTAAATTTTAAGTTAAGTTAGTAGTATAAAAAATCTATTAAATAGAAAAATAATTATAATAGGTAAAAATTTTAATTTTAATGAAGGCATATTATTGCTTAATTTATCTTATCGAGATAATCCTTTAATCAGGCACTTCATTTAATTTATTAAAAAATTGTATTAATTATATTTAAAATTATTTTTATAATTATTTTATTAATAGTAAAATTAATTTTAGTATATGGTGAATAAAATATAAAAATCTATTAAATAGAAAAATATATAAAATTATATATGAAAATATATAATATAAAAATTTATTAAATAGAAAAATATATAATATAAAAATCTATAATGTTTATAAAAGTTTTGTTAAATTAAAAGTTTTATTTTGGCTTGGGATTTTAGTTTATAATTAATTTTACATGTAAATTTTTGTGAGTAAAAATTTTTATTTTAATAGTAAATGTTTATTAATATTCGCAGTATAAAATTTTAAATTTTAAGGTTAATTAGATTTAGTAATTTATAAAAGCATTAACAAATTTTGTGCCAGCAGTTGCGGTTAGACAAAAAATGTTATTAAAATTTTTTTGGTAATAATTAATTTAAATATTTAATTGGTTTAAGTATAGATTTATTAGGTGAAATTTTAAATTTATTATAAATTAATTTATAGTTTATGAAGTTAATAAATTTGTTATTAAACTAGGATTAGATACCCTATTATTATTAATGTAAAATAGTTACTTAATCAGTATTAGTTATGTTCTTGAAAATTAAAAAATTTGGCGGTATTTTAGTCTTTTCAGAGGAACCTGCCCTATAATCGATAATCCACGATTAATTTTACTTATAGTGTTTAATTTGTATATCGTCGTAGTTTGAATATTTTAAAAGAATAAAATGTTCAATTTTATTTAAAAGTAAAGAAATCAGATCAAGGCGCAGTTTATAAATAAGGAGAGGTGGGTTACAATAAATTTATTTTTGGTTTAATTGATGAAATTTTTTAATAAAGTGGATTTGAAAGTAATTTTTATATTTATATAAAATGATTTAAGCTCTAAAATATGTACATATCGCCCGTCGCTTTCATTTTAAGATGAAATAAGTCGTAACATAGTAGGCTTACTGGAAAGTGAGCCTAGAAAGCAAATTAGAGCTTGATATTAAGCATTTTATTTACATTAAAAAGTTAGTTGTTAAATTCAATTTAATTTGAATTGACAAATTTATTTAGTTTTTAAATTTATATATATATTAATAAAAGAAATTTTATTTAATTATTATTTTAGAATAAATATTTTTTATTATAGTTAAAAGTATAGTGATAGAATATTTAATTAAAGTTTTAAATTTTTAATAGAAAAATTAATTTTTTGTACCTTGTGTATCAGGGTTTATTAAATAAGTTTTAATTATTTAAGGTTCTCGAATTTAAAAGAGTTATTTAATAATAGATTTTATTGTGAAATAAATATTTAAAATTATTAAATAGAAATGAAACGTTAGTCGTTTTTAAATATATCTAGTTTTTTAAGAAAAAAATTTAATTTTATTATAAAAATATATAAGTTTAATTTTTTAATTTTATATTTTTTATTTTATATTTTTAATGGGATAAGCTTTTAAAAATATTAATATAATTAAATTTAATAATAATAAATTGTGGGATTATAGATGTCTATCATTAAAAAAATGTTATAATTGATTATTATGTAATTATTATTTATATTTAATTTATATTTTTTATTAAAGTATTAATTTAAACGTTAAATATTAAGAGATTATGATAAAATTAGTATAATTATTTGTTTAGTTAAATTTTAAGATTAAGGTTATTTTAAGGAATTCGGCAAATATTTTTCTCACCTGTTTATTAAAAACATGTCCTTTTGATAATAATTTAAGGTCTAATCTGCCCACTGAAAATTTTAAATGGCCGCGGTATTTTGACCGTGCAAAGGTAGCATAATCATTAGTTTTTTAATTGAAAGCTGGTATGAACGATTGAATGAGGAAAAAGCTGTCTCAATTTAATTTATTTAGAATTTTATTTTTAAGTTAAAAAGCTTAAATAATTTTAAAAGACGAGAAGACCCTATAGAGTTTTATATTTATTTTATAAAGTTAATTTAAGATTGTAGTTTAATTTTATAAAATAAGTATTTTGTTGGGGTGACAGAAAAATTAAATAAACTTTTTTTATATTAGTACATATATATATGAGTATTTGATCCAAATTTTTTGATTATAAGATAAAATTACCTTAGGGATAACAGCGTAATTTTTTTTTAGAGTTCTTATCGAAAGAAAAGATTGCGACCTCGATGTTGGATTAAAGTTAAATTTTGGTGTAGAAGCTAAAACTTTAGGTCTGTTCGACCTTTAAAACTTTACATGATCTGAGTTTAAACCGGTGTAAGCCAGGTTGGTTTCTATCTTTAATTAAATAAAATATTTTAGTACGAAAGGACCAAATATTTAATTAAAAATTTAATTAATGAATAATATTGTTATTTTGGCAGATTAGTGCAATAGATTTAGAATCTTTTTATGTAAAGATTTTTTTACAGATAATATTTGATTTTTATAGATTTAATTTTATTATTTATTTCAATATTCGTTTTATTAATTTGTGTATTAATTAGAGTTGCTTTTTTAACTTTATTAGAACGAAAAGTATTAGGTTATATTCAAATTCGAAAGGGCCCTAATAAGGTGGGATTTTTAGGAATTTTACAGCCTTTTGGAGATGCAATTAAATTATTTACCAAGGAACAGGTTTACCCATTTATGTCTAATTTTAATATTTATTATTTATGTCCTATTATTAATTTATTTTTAGCTTTATTTTTATGGATAGCAATACCTTTTATTGGGATATTATTTAGTTTTAATTATTCTATTTTATTTTTTTTAGTAATTTCTAGTTTAAGAGTTTATACAATTATATTAGCAGGTTGATCATCTAATTCAAATTATTCTTTAATTGGTGGGTTACGATCAGTTGCTCAAACTATTTCTTATGAGGTAAGTTTGGCTTTAATTCTTATATCTTTTTTATTTTTAATCATAGATTTTAATATTAGAAGATTAATAAAATATCAAAAATATAGATGGTTTTTATTTTTATGTTTACCTTTATGTTTAATGTGATTTGTTTCTAGTTTAGCAGAGACTAATCGAACTCCTTTTGATTTTGCTGAAGGAGAATCAGAGTTAGTATCTGGTTTTAATGTTGAGTATAGAAGTGGTGGTTTTGCTTTAATTTTTTTAGCTGAATATGCTAGAATTTTGTTTATAAGAATATTATGTAGAATAATATTTTTAGGAGGGAATTTTAATTCATGACTATTTTTTTTGAAGTTATTATTTATATCTTTTTTATGATTATGGGTTCGTGGTACTCTCCCTCGTTATCGATATGATAAATTAATATATTTGACTTGAAAAAGGTACCTTCCTGTATCTTTAAATTTTTTAATGTTTTATATTGGGCTAATTTTATTTAATTTGTCCAATATTTTTTAGTTAATTAATTTTAGTATAAGTTAATAGAGAATTATTTTCTCTTTTTTATATTTTCAAAATATATACTTTAACAAGTTCATTAACTAATTAAAGATTATTTTATCTCATATTTTATGAATTAAAGGGTTGACTAGATAATATATAAAATATAAGACTGTCAAAATTTGCCCAGTAATAATATAAGGATCTTCTACAGGGCGAGCTCCAATTCAGGTTAAAAGAATGATAATTCTTACATAAGATCAGAATAAAATTTTATTAATTGGATAGAATTGTATAGATAATATATTTTTAGAATTAATAAAAGGTAAAAATAATAAAATTGCAATTGATATTACTAATGCAATAACTCCCCCTAATTTATTAGGGATAGAACGTAGAATAGCGTAAGCAAATAAGAAGTATCATTCTGGTTGAATGTGAATGGGCGTAACTAATGGATTTGCGGGGATAAAATTATCTGGATCACTTAAAAGGTAGGGATTAATAAAAATCAATATTGTTAATAATATTATTATAATAATAAATCCTACAATATCTTTGAAAGAAAAATAAGGATGGAAGGGGATTTTGTCAATATTATTTTGTATCCCTAAAGGATTTCTTGAGCCTGTTTGATGTAGAAAAAGAAGATGAATTATTACTATAGCTGAAATAATAAAAGGTAGTAAAAAATGAAATGTAAAGAATCGTGTTAATGTGGCATTATCTACCGCGAATCCGCCCCAAAGTCATTGAACAATATTTGTTCCTAAATAAGGAATAGCTGACAAAAGATTAGTAATTACAGTAGCTCCTCAAAAAGATATTTGCCCTCATGGAAGGACATACCCTAAGAAAGCAGTTGCTATAGTTATGAATATAATTAAAACTCCTATAGTTCATGTGGGTGTAAGAATATAGGAACTATAATAGATTCCTCGACCTACGTGGGTATATAAACAAATAAAAAAGAATGAAGCTCCGTTTGCATGAATAGTTCGGATTAATCACCCATAATTTACATCTCGACAAATATGTGTTATTCTATTAAAAGCTATATCAATATTTGGGCTATAATGTATACTTAAAAATAATCCTGTAATAATTTGAATTCTTAAACATAAACCTAATAAAGATCCAAAATTTCACATTGTTGAAATATTAGAAGGTGTAGGTAAGTCAATTAAGGAATTATTAATAATTTTAAGAATAGGGGATTTTTTTCGTAGGGGTATTTTCATTAGTATATTTGACGTAAAGGACCAGATTTGGTTCCTGTAATTTTTACTACTGCAATTATAGTAATTAGAAGGTAGAAAATAATTAAAATATAAATAAATCTATTAGGTATATTTAAGTATTTATTTATTGATAAATTTTCAATAGAAATTGAATTCAATATATTTATCTCATGGTTTAATATGAATTGTCTTAAATAAAAATTATCAATTAATATTATAATAATTATACATCTTATTATTAATAATAATATTATTATTAGTTTTATATTAAGATGAAATTTTTCATTAGATGCAATTCTAGTTATATAAATAAATAATACTAGTATTCCTCCAATGAAGACTAAAAATAAAATGTATGAGTATCAAAAATTGATATTGATTAATCCAATAATTAAAGATACAATTATTGTTTGAATTAACAGATTGCACCCTATGGATAAAGGGTGTTTTAAAAATAAAAATAATAATGTAAATCTTATATTAATAATAATTATTGATAATATGATGCAGAGAATAGTTTATTAAAAATTTTAATTTTGGAGATTAAAGAAGGGGGATTTCCTTTCTCTGATGTTTTTAAAGTGTAACTTATTTTTGGTTTACAAAACCAATATTTTATATAAATTATAAAAACTAATGTTAATAAATTTTATCTTTATTTATTTAATATTTTTTAGAGGTGTTTTAGTTTTTTGTTTTAAACGCAAACATCTATTGTTAATATTATTAAGTTTAGAATATATTGTTTTATCTTTATTTTTAGGATTAATATTTTATTTAAATTTTATGAATTATGAGTATTATTTTTCAATAATTTATATTTCTGTAAGTATCTGTGAAGGGGTGTTAGGATTATCTTTGTTAGTATTAATAATTCGTATGTATGGAAATGATTATTTTCAAACTTTTAACTTATTATGATAAAGTTTATTTTTTCTTTAATATTTTTAATACCTTTATGTTTTATTTCGGAATTTTGATTTATCCAAGTAGTATTTTTTATTATAAGATTTATATTTTTGTTTAGATTTAGTTTTAATTATATATTTATATATGTATCTTATTTTTTAGGGTGTGATTTATTATCTTTTATAATAATTCTATTAAGATTTTGAATTTGTAGGTTAATAATTTTGGCTAGAAGAAAGATTTATTATTTAAATTTTTATTACAATTATTTTTTATTAATTAATTTAGGTTTAATATTGGTGTTATATATTACTTTTAGATCTATAAATTTATTTATTTTTTATTTATTTTTTGAAATTAGTTTAATTCCTGTATTATTTATAATTATGGGATGAGGGTATCAACCTGAACGTATTCAGGCTGGAATATATTTATTATTTTATACTTTATTAGCTTCATTACCTATAATAATTTCTATTTTTTATTATTATATATTGATTAATTCTTTAGATTTATTTTTTATGAGATTTAATATTAATAATTTATATATATATATATGTATAATTTTCGTATTTTTAATTAAAATACCCATATTTTTTGTTCATTTATGACTTCCTAAAGCTCATGTTGAAGCTCCAGTTGCTGGTTCTATAATTTTAGCTGGGATTATATTAAAATTAGGAGGTTATGGGTTAATACGATTAATAAAAATTTTTATAATTATTGGTATAAAAGTAAATTATATTTTTATTGTTATTTCTTTAATTGGGGGTTTTATTATTTCTTTAGTTTGTATTCGACAAAGAGATTTAAAGGCTTTAATTGCTTATTCATCTGTAGCTCATATAGGAATAGTGTTATCTGGTATTATAACAATTAATTATTGAGGGATATCAGGAGCTTTAGTAATAATAATTGCTCATGGGTTATGTTCATCAGGATTATTTTGTTTAGCAAATATTTCTTATGAACGTTTATTAAGTCGAAGAATGTATTTAAATAAGGGGTTAATTAATATTATGCCAAGAATATCTATATGGTGATTTTTATTTTGTGCTTGCAATATAGCTGCTCCTCCTTCATTAAATTTATTAGGTGAAATTATATTAATTAATAGATTAATTTCGTGAAGAATTATTAGAATATTATTTTTATCTTTATTATCATTTTTTAGAGCAGTTTATTCGTTGTATTTATATGCATATAGTCAGCATGGAATAATATATTCAGGATTTTTTAGAATTTCTTCAGGTTATATTCGGGAGTATTTATTATTATTATTACATTGACTACCTTTAAATTTATTGATTATAAAAAGTGAATATTTAGTTCTTTGACTATAATTTAAATAGTTTATTAAAAATATTGATTTGTGGTGTCAAAGATATAGGTTTATTTTAAATTATTTCAGTTTGTTTTATTTATTTTTTAATCTTTTTATGTTTAAGAATTTTATTATTTTTAATAAGTTTAAATTTTATAGTTTTAGATAATATTATTATATTAGAGTATAATTTATTAACTATTAATTCTGATATAATTGTTATGACTATTCTTTTAGATTGAATATCATTATTATTTATAAGATTTGTATTATTTATTTCTTCGATAGTAATTTTTTATTCTGAAGAATATATATACGGAGATTTAAATATCAATCGTTTTGTAATATTAGTAGTTATATTTGTTTTATCAATAATATTATTGATTATTAGACCAAATTTAGTTTCTATTTTATTAGGTTGGGATGGATTAGGTTTAGTTTCTTATTGTTTAGTGATTTATTATCAAAATGTAAAGTCTTATAATGCTGGAATATTAACTGCTTTAAGAAATCGAGTTGGTGATGTGGCTTTATTAATGAGAATTGCTTGAATATTAAATTATGGAAGGTGAAATTATATTTTTTATTTAGATTTTATAAAAAATGATATTTCTATAATAGTAACTTCTTATTTAGTAGTTTTAGCAGCAATAACTAAAAGAGCTCAAATTCCTTTTTCTTCTTGACTTCCTGCTGCAATAGCAGCTCCTACTCCTGTTTCTTCTTTGGTTCATTCATCTACATTAGTTACAGCAGGAGTATATTTATTAATTCGTTTTAATTTTGCTTTTAGAAATAATTTAATAATATTATTATTATTTATTTCTAGAATAACTATATTTATATCAGGATTAGGGGCAAATTTTGAGTTTGATTTAAAAAAAATTATTGCGTTATCTACTTTAAGTCAGTTAGGTTTAATAATAAGAATTTTGGCTTTAGGGGATTATAAATTAGCTTTTTTTCATCTATTAATTCATGCTTTATTTAAGGCTTTATTATTTATATGCGCTGGGAATATTATTCATAATATAGGTAATTGTCAGGATATTCGTTTTATAGGGTCATTAGTTAATCAAATGCCTTTAACATGTACGTATATAAATATTTGTAATTTATCTTTGTGTGGGTTACCTTTTTTTTCAGGATTTTATTCTAAGGATTTAATTGTAGAATTTTTATCTATAGAATATTTGAATATATATATTTATATTATATTTTATGTTTCAATTGGATTAACTGTTTGTTATAGATTTCGGTTAGTTTATTATACTATATCGGGAAATTTTAATTATATTTCTTTAAATAGATTAAATGAGGAAAATGAGATTATATTAAAAGGAATAGGGGGTTTAATTTTTATAGTTATTTTTAGTGGAAGAAGATTAATGTGAATTATATTTCCTAGGTTTTATTTTATTTGTTTACCTTTATATTTAAAATTAATAACATTATTTTTAATTATACTAGGAATATTTATTGGGTATGAATTTTCTAAATTTTCTTTAAGTTATTCTTCTAAATCATTAATAACTATAAATTTAAGTTTTTTTTTATCTTCAATATGAAATATGCCTTTTATTTCTACATTTGGAATTAATTATAATCCTTTAAAGTTAGGAAATTTCTATTATAAAAATATTGATCAGGGTTGGTCAGAGTATATAGGTAGTCAAAATATTTACATAAATTTAGTTAATTCCTCAAAGTTTTTACAAATTTTATTTAGTAATAATTTAAAAATTTATTTATTATTGATAGTATTGTGATTTATATTTATTATGTTTACTTTATTTTATTTGAATAGCTTATTTAGAGCATGATATTGAAGATATCAAGGAAATATTAATATTTTCAAGTATTTATAAAAAATTTTTTATTTTTACATTGAAAATGTAATGTTTTAATAAACTATATAAATAGAAATATAAACAGAATTTCACTGCTTAAGATTTAAGTTAGAAGCTTAATCTTGATTTTTATTTCTTTAATTGGAGTTTTTCTCAATATTATCATTAACAGTGATATACCTCTTTTTGGTTTCAATTAAAAATAAGGGTTAATAACCAAAATTTTAGGTCGAAACTAAATGCAATATTTGCTTCTTATTTAAGATAAATTGATTATTTCAATATTTTTTAAATGCAAATTAAATGTTATAGTTAACTATTATCCTAGGAATTTCAATTTAAGGCTCCTTGGCTTCATTCGTGAATTAGGCCAATAAGGAGGACTATAATAAATAGAAATGAAATAATTGAATAATTGATTAAGTTGTTAATTTTTAGGGTATAAATTAGAGGTAATAATAAGGTAATTTCTACATCAAAAATTAAAAAAATTACTGCAATAAGAAAAAATTGAAGAGAAAAAGGTATTCGTGCCGAAGATTTTGGGTCAAATCCACACTCAAAGGGTGATCTTTTTTCTTGATCTGAAAATGTTTTTTTTGAGATAATATTAGCTAATATTATTATAATGTTAGAAATAATAAAAATTATAGAAGCAGAAATTATTAATAATTTAATTATTTATACTAATATTTAGATCTTTTGATTGGAAGTCAAAAATAATTGTTATACTATATAAATATCTACCTCATCAGTAAATTGAAATATAAAGGAATAATCAAATAATGTCTACAAAATGTCAATATCATGCAGCTGCTTCAAAACCAAAGTGATGAGTACAAGAGTAATGATTATTATAGTGTCGAATTAGACAGATAAGTAAAAAGGTCGAACCAATAATTACGTGTAGTCCGTGGAATCCCGTAGCTATAAAGAAACATGATCCGTATGTAGCATCTGAAATAGAAAAAGGTGCTTCTAGATATTCATATCCTTGTAAAATAGAAAAATATATTCCTAACAATACTGTTAGAATTAATCTATGAAGAGCTTGTTTATAATTATTTTCAATTAAACTATGATGAGCTCATGTAACTGTAAGTCCTGAAGTTAATAGAATTAGAGTGTTAAGTAAAGGGATTTGAATTGGATTAAAAGTCTGAATTCCTTTAGGAGGCCAAATTATTCCTAATTCAATTCTAGGGGTTAAGCTTCTATGAAAAAATCCTCAAAAAAATGAGATAAAAAAAAATATTTCTGAAGTAATAAAAAGAATTATTCCTCATCGTAATCCTAAGGTAACATTTATAGTATGATGTCCTTGAAAAGTTCCTTCTCGTACAATATCTCGTCATCATTGATATATTACTAATGAAGTAATAGTAAATCTAATTAATAATAAATCTCTATTAAATAGATGGAATCATTTAATTAATCCCATTATTGTTGTTATTGCTCCTAAAGCTCTTAATAGAGGTCAAGGGCTAACGTCTACTAAATGAAATGGGTGATTTTTATGTGTTCTCATTAGTTTACTTCTCTAGAATATAAAGTTGCTAGTACTGCAAATACATATGATTGAATAATTGAAACAGCGAGTTCTAGTGTTAATAAAGCTAATTGAACAATAATTAAAATATTAATTAAATAAATAGAAAGTATAGATCCTGTATTTCCTAATAAAGTTATTAATAAATGACCTGCAATTATATTAGCTGAAAGCCGGATTGCTAAAGTTCCAGGGCGAATTATATTTCTAATTGTTTCAATACATACTATAAAAGGTATCAAAATAGGAGGGGTTCCTTGGGGGACTAAGTGAGCAAATATATGAATTGTATTATTAATTCAACCATAAATTATAAATCTTAGTCATAAAGGTAATGCTAAAGAAAGGGTTAATGTTAAATGGCTTGTTCTTGTAAAAATATAAGGGAACAAACCTAAGAAATTATTGAATAAAATAATTGAGAATAATGAGATAAATATTAAAGTTCTTCCTTTAATATTTGTATTACCTAAAAGAATTTTAAATTCATTGTGTAATGTTATAATAATCTTAATTCATAATATATTTATACGAGAAGGGATTAGTCAAAATATTGAGGGAATAAATAAAAAGAAAAGGATTGTTCTTAATCAATTTAATGATAAATTTATATTAGTTGAAGGATCAAAAGAAGAAAATAGATTTGCTATCATTTTCAGTTAATTGAAATTAATGATTTTAAAGTTTTAGAAGGTTTAAATGAATATTTAAAAGAAAAATAATTTAAAGTATTAATAAATATATAGATAATTAAAAATGAAATAAATAGTCTAATTCAATTTATTGGTGCTATTTGGGGAATTAAAAATTATTAAATTTTATAAATAATTCTAACTTGACAAGTTAGTGTTATATTTTAACTAAATTTTTCATTAGAAGTAGACGTGAATTTACTATAGGGTGGTTTAAGAGACCAGTACTTACTTTAAGTTATCTAATGATACTTCAATTATTTTATTAATTCATTTAATGAAGAATTTTGGAGAAATTCTTTCTATAACAATAGGTATAAATCTATGATTTGCCCCACAAATTTCTGAACATTGTCCATAAAATAACCCTGTTCGTCTAATTGAGAAGCCTACTTGATTTAATCGTCCGGGTGTAGCATCAATTTTAACGCCAATAGAAGGGATTGTTCATGAGTGAATTACATCTGCAGATGTAACTAATATTCGAATTTGAGATTCGTAAGGAATAACTATTCGATTATCAACATCTAATAAACGAAAATTTCAGTTATAAAATTCATTTGAAGGCAGTATGTATGAATCAAATTCAGTTTGTATAAAATCAGAGTATTCATAAGATCAATATCATTGATGACCTAATGTTTTAATCGTAATAGAAGGATTATTAATTTCGTCTAAAATATAAATTAGGCGTAAGGATGGAAGAGCAATAAAAATTAGGGTAATAGCTGGTAAGATGGTTCAAATTAATTCAATTATTTGTCCTTCTAATAAATATCGATTTGTGTACTTATTAAAAAGTAAGCTAATTATTAATTGACCTACTAAAATTGTAATAATTACTAATACTAATAAAGCATGATCATGGAAAAAAGAAAGTTGTTCTATTAATGGGGATCCTCTATCTTGAAGTAGGGTAGATTTTCACGTTGCCATTTTCTAAAAAAAGTTTAATCTTTATAAATGGGGTTTAAGTCCAGTGCACTAATCTGCCATATTAGAAACTAGCTAAAATTGGAAGTTCTGAGTATCTATGTTCAGCGGGCGGGGTTTTTTGAAGTCATTCAATAGATGTGGATATATGAAGAGAAGCCAATACCTTTCGATTAGCGGAAAATGCTTCTCAAATAATAAATAAAAGTATTAATACTCTAATAAGGGAAATTAGTGACCCAATAGATGAAATAATATTTCATAGAGTATATGCATCAGGATAGTCTGAGTATCGGCGAGGTATACCAGCTAGTCCGAGAAAATGTTGAGGAAAAAAAGTAATATTTACTCCAATAAATATAATGATAAATTGAATTTTAAGAAAATTATTATTTAAGGAAAGTCCTGTAAATAAGGGAAATCAGTGTACTAGTCCAGCCATAATAGCAAATACAGCCCCTATTGAAAGAACATAGTGGAAATGAGCTACAACATAATATGTATCATGAAGAATAATATCAATAGAAGAATTAGCTAAAATTACACCTGTTAAACCTCCAACTGTAAATAAAAAAACAAATCCTAAAGCTCAAAGTAGTGATGGCCTATAATTTAATTGACATCCATGAAGAGTGGCTAATCAACTAAAAATTTTAATACCCGTAGGAACAGCAATAATTATAGTTGCTGAAGTAAAATAAGCTCGTGTATCTACATCTATTCCAACTGTAAATATATGGTGAGCCCATACAACAAATCCTAGTAGCCCAATTGCTAGTATAGCATAAATTATTCCTAAAGCCCCAAAAGCTTCTTTTTTTCCTCTTTCTTGTCTAATAATATGGGAAATTATACCAAACCCAGGTAGAATAAGAATATAAACTTCAGGGTGACCAAAAAATCAAAATAAGTGTTGGTATAAAATAGGATCCCCTCCTCCTGAGGGATCAAAAAAAGATGTATTTAAATTACGATCAGTTAAAAGTATAGTAATTGCCCCGGCTAAAACAGGGAGGGAAAGCAGAAGAAGAATTGCAGTAATAATTACTGATCAAACAAATAAAGGTATTCGATCTAATGTTATTCCTTTAGGTCGTATATTTATAATAGTAGTAATAAAATTTACAGCTCCTAGAATAGATGAAATTCCAGCTAAATGAAGACTAAAAATTGCTAAATCTACAGATGACCCTCCATGGGCAATATTGGAAGATAAAGGTGGATAAACAGTTCATCCTGTCCCAGCTCCTCTTTCTACAATTCTTCTTATTAGTAAAAGAGTTAAAGAAGGGGGTAAAAGTCAAAATCTTATATTGTTTATTCGAGGGAAAGCTATATCAGGAGCCCCAAGTATTAAAGGAACTAATCAATTACCAAACCCACCAATAACAATAGGTATAACTATAAAAAAAATTATGACAAAAGCATGAGCTGTTACAATTACATTATAGATTTGATCATCTCCAATTAAGGATCCAGGGTTTCCTAATTCAGACCGAATTAATAATCTTAAGGAAGTTCCTACTATTCCTGCTCATGCACCAAAAATAAAATATAATGTACCAATGTCTTTATGGTTTGTTGAGAATAATCATTTGTTCGGTAAAATGGCTGAGTTTTAAGCAATAAATTGTAAATTTATTAACGAAAAATATTTCTTTTACCAAATTCACGGGATCTTATATTCAAATATGATTTTAAATTGCAAATTTAAAGGTGAAATTATTTTCTAGGGTCTCTAAGGCTTAGAGAGCCCCTAATGGCAGCTTTGAAAGCTGCTAGTTTCTAGTTTAACTTAAATCCTTAGTAAAAGTTAAATACTAGAGTATATAGAGCTAATCCTATGATTCTGATTATATTAGTTCTTAGGATTCAAAAAGTTTTAAATTTTAGATTGGGAATTAAAATTCTTTTTGAATTTAAAATAATTGATCTGAAAGTAATTCGTATATAATAAAATAAAGTAATTAAAGTTAAGATAATTATTGTAAAAGCTAAAAAATAGAATTTACTATTAATTATGAAATTTACAGTAAGTCATTTAGGCAAGAATCCTAAGAAGGGGGGTAGTCCTCCTAAAGAAAGGAAATTTATTATAAAAAATAATTTAAGCATTATTTTATTATTTAATGAATAAAAAAGCTGTTTTAAAAAGAAAATATTTAATATTTTTAATATTAAAATGATATTAAGGGTAATTAATGTATAAATAATGAAATAAATTATTCAAATAGACTGAGAATTAAAAATTGCTGCAATTATTCATCCAATATGATTAATAGAGGAATAAGCAAGAATTTTTCGTATTCTAATTTGATTTAATCCTATAATTCCTCCAATTAATATTGAAGAAATAATAATAATTAAGAAAAATATAGATAAATCAGAATTATATATGACTAAAATTAAAGGTGCAATTTTTTGCCATGTTAGTAAAATAAAGCAGTTATTTCAATTTAATCCTTCTATTACCTCAGGAAATCAAAAATGGAATGGGGCAGCTCCTATTTTTGTGAGTAAAGCAGAATTTAATATTAAATTTAAGGCTTTATTTATATTTACTAATAATATTTCTGAATGCAGGGAAAATAAAATTACAGTAAAAAGAATTACTGCAGATGCCAAAGCTTGAGTAACAAAATATTTAATTGTAGATTCAGAAGAGAATATATTTTTTGTCTTTTTAAATAATGGAATTACTGAAATTAGATTAATTTCTAGTCCTAGTCATATTCTAAATCAGGAATAAGCAGAAATAGAAATTAATGTTCCAGAAATTATGGTCATAAAAAATAATAGTTTATACGATTTATTAATTAAAAAGAAAAGGATTAGAACCTTTATAATTAGGGTATGAACCTAATAGCTTTATTAGCTTATCTTTTTATATTTTAGTATATGACGTATTAAAGTTTTTGATACTTTAGGAAACAGTTTAATTCTGTTAAATATAGTTAGATTTATTTTTAAGG